TTGTTATAATTAGAATGTCAAAAAATCAAGTAGGCTCACTTGTCTTTCTGTTGATCGTTCCAGGCCTCTTGAATCTTCTATTTCCCTATTTTTTTCTTTCATCTGTTATTTTAATTTGTATGTAATGTAGCTTTCCTTTTGTTTTCTTTATTATTGATAGGAATTTTCTTGTTAAGACCCTAGGAATCAATTGAAACCTTAAATTCATACTAGAACCACGATGATTCAATAAAACCTTCAAGCTAAGTCAAGGATTCCCTGAGTAAGAACCATTGGATCATCATTTATTCAACGAGTCGAATTGATATAATGACTAAAACTAGAAAGAAAAGTTTGTTCTTTGAGCAAAATCAAAGCAGAAACGGGGATTTGAAAGAAGAAAACTCTTTCAATTGAAAACTTTTTTCTTTGGAAAAATTTGAGGAATCCGGCCACGAGGTCTGAATATTAAGTATGAATCATAGTTCAAATACTTCGTGATATATTTCATATATTCCGCGCTCCAGATACTAGAATGAATATCCGACGGGGTAAAACCATCTCTATCAAGACGACAGACCCACTCTCTGTACTCTCAATAGGATCAATTATAACAAGTCACACACTCATATTCCGGAAATACAGAAACACAAAAATTTAGCGGTCGAACTACCAAAAAAGAATAAGCTAAAATAAAAAGCCGAGGCCTAAATGCATCGTTTTTTTGTATTTTTATTTAAAAGCTAGGGTTCTTATAAATCTAATTCAGTGAAATTCCGTCCAGTAAAACGGAAGAATTATAAATCTCCAAAATAATAGATAGGAATACCGCAAATAGAGCCATTGCGACACCCATCAAAGGAGTAGTTCCCCATCCAGGAGCTACTTTACCATATTCCGAATTCAATGGTTTCAATAAAGCCCCTACAGACGTCCGTCTTGGACCAGATCTAGAACTACCCTCAACAGTTTGTGCAGCCATAAATCCTATTTTGTATTCATTGAGATCTGTTGACTTTGTATACCATTCCGTTGTAAATAAACAATCTTATCATAGATCCAGTGTGGTCTTGAAATTATATAATAATGGAAACAGCAACCCTAGTCGCCATCTCTATATCTGGATTACTTGTAAGTTTTACTGGGTACGCCTTATATACTGCTTTTGGGCAACCCTCTCAACAACTAAGAGACCCGTTCGAAGAGCACGGGGACTAGTTGAAGTAACGAGCCTCCCAATGTTGGGAGGCTCATTACTTCAATTCAGATAATGAAAAATCATTTCATTTTTTAGTTGGAACTTTAGGTGGTTCGCGAAAAAAGATAGCGAAAAAAATGATCCCTAGAGTCGAGACTAAGAGGAATGTATAAACCAATGCTTCCATAAATTTGATCGCGGTTTACAATTATAGCTTCCATACCTGTTTATTGGGGATCATCTCCCCGATTAAAGAAAAAAAAAATCAAAGAAAAGGCGAAAGGGCGGAGATTTAAATCCAGACTTTTTCAGTATCCTATGTAAAATCACAAAGAGAAAATAGAAGTGAGAAGCGAAAAATAACAGAGCAATGCTGCATCAGACTACTTGTCTTCTTGTAGTTGGATCTCCAAGTTTTTGGAATGCTCCAAATTCCACTTGAGCATCCAAATCTGGGTCAATACCAGCAAAAACATCTCTGAATAAGGTTCTAGCACCATGCCAAATGTGCCCGAAGAAGAAGAGCAGAGCAAAGGAAGCATGTCCAAAAGTAAACCAACCTCTTGGACTGCTACGAAAAACACCATCGGATTTCAAAGTAGCACGATCTAATTCAAAAATTTCACCCAATTGGGCACGTCTAGCATATTTTTTCACAGTCGCAGGATCACTATAACTCACTCCGTTCAGTTCGCCACCATAGAACTCAACGGTTACGCCTACTTGTTCGACACTATACTTCGATTCTGCCCTTCTAAAGGGAACATCGGCTCTAACAATTCCATCTCCGTCTACCAAAACAACTGGAAATGTTTCAAAAAAAGTAGGCATGCGACGTACAAAAAGTTCACGCCCTTCTTTATCTCTAAAGATAGGATGTCCTAACCACCCGACAGCTATTCCATCTCCGTTATCCATTGAACCCGCTCTGAATAATCCCCCTTTCGCTGGATTATTTCCGATGTAATCATAAAAAGTTAATTTTTCAGGAATTTTAGACCAAGCCTCTGATAAACTTTGATTTTCGGCTAGTCCAGCGCTAACTCTTCGATATATTTCTTGCTGAAAGTATCCCTGATCCCATTGATAACGGGTGGGACCAAATAATTCGATAGGAGTAGTTGCTGAACCATACCACATAGTTCCAGCAACAACAAAAGCTGCAAAAAAGACAGCAGCGATACTGCTGGAAAGAACGGTTTCAATATTGCCCATACGTAATCCTTTATATAGACGTTGGGGCGGGCGGACACTAAGATGGAATAAGCCTGCTAATATGCCCAATGTCCCCGCTGCAATATGATGAGAGGCTATTCCTCCTGGAACAAAGGGATCAAAACCTTCCACACCCCACGCGGGATTTACAGATTGTACCTTTCCGGTTAGTCCATATGGGTCGGACACCCATATTCCAGGACCATACAATCCTGTTACATGAAATGCGCCAAAGCCAAAGCAAGCCACTCCTGAGAGAAATAAATGAATTCCAAAGATCTTAGGCAAATCCAAAGAAGGTTTTCCTGTGCGTTCATCACCAAATATTTCTAGATCCCAATACACCCAATGCCAGATAGCTGCCAAGAAGCACAAGCCAGAGAACACAATATGCGCCCCGGCTACACCTTCGTAACTCCAAACCCCCGGATTCGTTATCGTCCCTCCTGTAATACTCCAACCGCCCCATGAATTGGTTATTCCTAAACGAGTCATGAAGGGTATAACGAACATACCTTGTCTCCACATTGGATCGAGAACTGGGTCGGAGGGATCAAAAACTGCTAATTCATATAGAGCCATTGAACCGGCCCAACCAGCAACCAGAGCTGTATGCATTATATGAACAGAAAGCAAACGACCGGGATCATTCAATACGACAGTATGAACACGATACCAAGGCAAACCCATGGTAATACCCCTTTATCAACAAAAAATAGACACTATGTAACTTTATTGCATTGAAAAAACTATGCTATGGACCCCCTTTTTTTTCAGTGGATTATCTCGGAAAAAAGGGTTACTATTTGTTCTATTCTTTTAGTAAAAATGGAACAATTTGGTTCATAGGAAAAAAGAGAAGCAGATCTATTCTATACTCGATAAGTACCAATACGCAATGGGGGTTTATTCCCTTTTTGAAGAGCGCATGCATCCATATTTAGTCATCATTCAAAGTACCTATTCGTAAAAATTTTCCTTGTTTTCCTTTATTTTATGAACTTATTCTATCTATGTAGAAAATATGACGATAAAGCTAATATTATTAAAATAATAAAACCATTATTACGTTTCCACATCAAAGTGAAATAGAGTACTTTATTCTTTTTTCTTTCAGTTTATGCCTATTGGTGTTCCAAAAGTCCCTTTTCGAACTCCCGGAGAGCAAAATCCAACTTGGATTGACATATAGTGCGCCCTGTCAGATATATTGGGTCATATGGGATTTCCCCATTCTCTCCCCCGATCGAGATATCCTCTCTTTCGCCCCCAAAAAAGCGATTGAATCATCAAAAATTTGTAACGTGAAGTGCAATGAAATGCAATTAGATCCGTTTTGTAAAGAGGTATCCAGATTAATATTAGCAATTCAAATAATTTATGGTCGACTTGGCTGGACCAATAAAATTAAGTATCCAGGCTCCGTTTAGAAAAACCCAATTGGTAATATATCTATTATTAGGACTTATAGATATCATAAACAATTCTATTTAGAACGAAATTATTAAATAGAAATAGCACTGATCCAAAACAGTTAATCAATCGAATAATAAATAGAATGGATACGTCGAATATTTGGCGGAAGACATAAAAGAAATGAATTGCAAAATTGAGAAAAAATGAAAAAAAAAAAACAAAGACGTGGTATTGGGGTCATTTGTCCTATATGTGCAAATCAAAATCGGGCGGATCCTTACTCGGAGTAGAGCATAAACCTAAAAAAATGGAAGAAGCCCATTCAGGAACAAGAAAATGGCATCGTGATTTTTGGATTGGATCTCGATGAAAAAATACATCAATGAAAAGTTAAAGTTAGTGCGATAAAACTTTTTTTATATTCTAATATTTTAGGAAAACCGGCCAAACGCATCGTTCTTCAAAAATGAAAGAGAAGCCCCTTCCTTTATTAGAAGGAGTCCGCTATAAAAAAAGAAAGAGGGCTGGAAGCTACACATTGATTTTTTTTCGCAAGTTTTAGTTTTGTTGAACCGTATGCATCAAAAGGTGCCCGTACGGCTCCTAAGGGATACAATTTTATCCGAATCAACCGACTTTATCGAGAAAGATTAATTTTTTTAGGCCAAGCGATTGATAGCAATGTTTCGAATCAACTTATTGGTCTTTTTGTATATCTCAGTTCGGAGAGTGATACCAAGGATCTGTATTTGCTTATAAACTCTCCCGGCGGATGGGTAATACCTGGAATAGCCATTTATGATACTATGCAATTTGTGCGACCAGATATACAGACAATATGCATGGGATTAGCCGCCTCAATGGGGTCTTTTATCCTGGTCGGAGGAGCAATTACCAAACGTCTAGCATTCCCTCACGCTTGGCGCCAATGGGTTTTTTATTTAAGAGAAAAAAGAAGACTATGCCTTCGCCATATGAATTATTAATATTAAGTAATATTAGCATGGCACTTCGAATTCGATATGAAAATTTTTTATTGTTTTTCAAAATATTAGATTATGTATCGAAAGAGTAGTATGAGATAAAGGAAGGGTATTTCCGATTTTATCTTACCTATCGTAGGTCGATTTCAGCGTCACAAACTTTTTTCACACCGGCAGGTTATTAACAACATTTATGTTATGAAAGAGTACGAAAAAAAAAAAAAAAAAAGAAACTTTGGGATTGCTGAATCACAGACGAAATAAATATATTAAAGCAACGGGGCCATCATAGTATTTTTGAACTCCTCCGAAAAAAAAAAGAAGGGTGGTAATTGGATCATTTACCGATCTGGGTATAATAGATCCCACATTTTCTCTTTCTTCGATGAAAGGTAAAAAAATTCAATTGTGGAGCCGTATGCAATGTGAAAAAAATGCCCGTACGGTTGTTCAATTCTATCTTTTTCTTATTTTATTCTTTATCTCTTCGCCTTGCCTCCTCGTGCGAGATACAGGAACCTTTGATTGTGTTATATTATATGATCAGGGTAATGATCCATCAACCTGCTGCCGGTTTTTATGAGGCACAAACGTCCGAACTTATCCTGGAAGCGGAAGAACTACTGAAACTGCGCGAAATCCTTACAAGGGTTTATGTACAAAGAACAGGCAAGCCCTTATGGGCTGTATCCGAAGACATGGAAAGGGATACTTTTATGTCAGCAACAGAAGCCCAAGCTCATGGAATTGTTGATTTTGTAGCGGTTGGATAAAAAATAGCAGTGATTTCGTGCAAATATACGATTTAAGATTTTATCTTCTTACTTCTTAATTACTTAATTAAGGGTTTAATATTCTATTAATATATTGAAATCGAATAAATTCATAATCATCCGGTTAGGATCAATCTAAACCAGCCCATAATGTATAATTCAGCATGCCAACTATTAAACAACTTATTAGAAACCCAAGACAGCCAATCAGAAACGTCACGAAATCCCCCGCCCTTGGGGGATGCCCTCAGCGTCGAGGAACATGTACGAGGGTGTATGTGCGACTCGTTTAAATCATGGGCTGAGACAAAAGAAAAGAAAAAAACAATTTTTCCAGTATCAATGATCAGTACCGGTGAATCGGATAGAATGGAAGAACTCCATTCACTATCTAAAAAAGATGAATCTATCATATCTTTCTATTGTGTATGAAATTTATGGTTTCAATTGGTGCAAATTAAATCACCTGAATTTTCAATTTAAGATGAGAAAGAATTCCCCATTGGTAACAAATAGTTACCCATTAAGCGGGGGAAATCCTATTTAAAAAAGTAGAAATATTTTGTTTAGAAGAACGGACTCACAAGGTCAGCTACCCAACCAATCTTCATAATTAAATACCGTTACTGTATAAGGTATATCTCATTATGAAAGACCCATTACTGGAAAATTCATGGGTAGAGCCAAAGAGTGGTAACTGTACAAGTTACCAATAAAATGAAGGAAAGGGCTCCGGTGTATAGAGAAGACCTCACCGTTTAAGAAGTAACCATAGAGACGATGGAACCCACAATTTCTTTAGCTATTTCTATTTTTATTTTTCCAATGCCTAGAAAAAAGGAAAAAGCGTGGTAGGGAAGGTTATAGTAGCAAAAGCCATTGGAATTTTTATTTTATAAATTGGAAGAGTCCGTTTTGTTATTAATAGACTAGGAAGGGGGAAAAGAATAACTGAAAGAAAGAAAATAAATTAGTTATTCATTAAAGTTTCATTTACTCAATGACCAGAATTAGACGAGGATATATAGCTCGGAGACGTAGAACAAAAATGCGTTTATTTGCATCAAGTTTTCGCGGGGCTCATTCAAGACTTACTCGAACAATTATTCAACAGAAAATAAGAGCTTTGGTTTCGGCGCATCGTGATAGAGATAGGAAAAAAAGGGATTTTCGTCGTTTGTGGATCACTCGAATAAATGCAGTAATTCGCGGGGCGGGGGCATCCTATATTTATAGTAGATTAATACACAATCTGTATAAGGGGCAGTTGCTTCTTAATCGTAAAATCCTTGCACAAATGGCTATATCAAATAGGAATTGTCTTTATATGATTTCCAACGAGATCATAAAATAAGGGGATTGGAAGGAATCCGCCAAACTTTTTGAAATGGAATTCTCTGGAGAATAAACTCCGGGAAGGTAGAGTAGAAATTAGTATGATAAAATCTGATAATATGATAAAGTCGTCAAAATGAGCGAACACGCCCGATAAAAAAATTTATTCCTCTTACCCGACTCTTTTTTTTCTTACAACACGAATGATTCTCGTATTTTTTGAACAAAACGTCCATCTGTTTTTGAGTTCGGATTAGAATTTTGATTCAATTGAAAAGTAAGCCTATTTTTTTCTGTTCCTAAAACCAGGAGTTCTGGTGGTTGACTCCCTTCTTTCAAATTGTTTCTCATTATTAAGAAAAGGTAACGAAGATAAAATACGAGCTTGTTTTATAGCAATAGTAATTAATCGTTGTTCTTTTAAGGTTAATCTATTCACCCGTCTAGATAATATTTTTCCTTGTTCACTAATAAATCGACTAATTAAACTCATGTTTCTATAATCAATTCGATCCCCCGATTGGATCGGGGGCAAACGCCTACGAAAAGATCGCTTGGATTTAAGAAAGAGTCGCTTGGATTTATCCATAATTTGTTTATTCCTTATCCCTAAAATACTATTTCGATCAAATCAAAAAAAAAAAGTTATAGAAGAAATTCATAGGATTGGGTTTGTCTATATTTATTTAGTTGTTTTTATTTCAATATATGAAATAATAGAGATATATATCTAAATTATTTTAATGTTCCTTGAAAGGGTGACACCCAAGCACTCGGTTCGATCTATATCTATTTCTTTATCTCCCCATGAATTGTATGTTTGAAACAATACGGACAGAATTTTCTCAATTCCAATCGACTAGGTGTATTGTGTCGATTCTTTTGAGTAATATATCTGGAAATACCCGTTGATTCCTTATTAACACCGTTTCGAACACAACCGGTACATTCCAAAATAACCCTTACTCGAACGTCTTTACCCTTGGCCATGAACCTCCTTTGGGTTTTTGATTAACCCAACGTTTCTATTTTCCGATCCGACGCAAATAAGAAGAAAGGAAAAGGGACGAAAAAATAGAAGTGGCTAACAACTCAAAATCAAATTATGAAATAAAGATTTTGTTGCAATTAATATAGTAAATAATAAGTAATACAACAATTTCGAAAGCAATTTCTAATCGCAGTACAGTATTTCATTTAAGTATCTTGTATTGCATGATACTCTTATTCTAGTCACATTTCCCTTTTGTTTTCTTTTAACTCGATTATTAATTTAATTGGAGCCTTAACCCGAATTTAACTGAGGTTGAACCCACTTTTTTCTTTCTCTTTACCCCCGTATTCAATCTATCTAATTCGAAAAAAAAAAAGACGGGAAAGAGAGATTAGTCACAAATATTTGACTCTATCTCTAATCTTCTTCACCCCTTTCCATATCAATAACTAGAATGAAAAAAAAGGAAATGTCAACGCATCTGGGAAGAAACGATTGATTTCTATCAATAAACCCGCTAAAGACCCGAACCAGAGAGTACTTAGTACCGGTGCCACGGAAAGATATGTTTTAAAATCTCGCATTGAGAATCCTCCTTCTTTTTTTTATATTCCATATTGTAATACACTATGGTAAGAGATGTATATGTAGTTAAAGACCACTTGTATTTGTGTGTGGAATCCCCAATTCAACTTGACATGTGCAATGATTCGGTAGAGAAGATTTTCTTTTTCTTAAAGCAAAAAAACGGGTCCCTTTGCGCCTGAGAATTCCCGAGAAAAATATTAATTTATTAATATATGTTATATGATATGAGACCAAGAGGAAGAAATGACAAGATACATTTTGCATAGAAAGGAAGAAAATGGAAATAAAATAAGGATGTGGAAAACAAGACGGGGATTTTCTACAATGATACTGTAGACCAGTTGAAAGGGATGTAGCGCAGCTTGGTAGCGCGTTTGTTTTGGGTACAAAATGTCACGGGTTCAAATCCTGTCATCCCTACCTATTATTGCTCCTCGAAGCAGTAACCAGAGATACATTTTAGAGCGATTCAATTTGGACATACATAATACATAATTTTCAATTTTATGATAGTATACATATGCAAGAAGTATTTATTGGGGTTGCAATTTTTTTGGGGGTTCTATACTATATAAAAAAAAGAATCCCCTTCTTTACAGTCTTTTCCGTTGTGGTAAGAAAGCGCTCTTAGTTCAGTTCGGTAGAACGTGGGTCTCCAAAACCCAATGTCGTAGGTTCAAATCCTACAGAGCGTGATTCTGCTCTTGTCTTGTTAGATCGAAAATTCCACTGAACTAAAATACAGCAATCTGAATTTGACCTTTGACCCCCCCCAAAAAAATGAAATTAAAGAAAGGAGGAGGTCAGTTAAAAAAAGAGATGTCAATTAATATTAATCAAAGGTCCAACTGATCACCACGCCTGTATTGTAAATATGCGGTTACGAATAATCCAGCCAAAGTAATAGGAATTAGACCTAAGACAATTCCAAATAGAAAAACTTCAATCATTTCAATTTAATTTATTTGAAAAGGAAAAAGGGGAGGTAATATCTATCCCGAAATATTACTATTAGTTCGTATTGCTTAGGAATCTCAATTCCCAATAATTGGTAATTAACACGGTAAGGAACTACCAAATATATGGAATACCACAGAAGGATTTCTTTTTATGAATTATTCATTCAATTAATTTCAAATAAGTCCTATCTTACTCAGACCAATAAATAGAGCCGAGGTTAGAGTTAAAGCCGCTAGTAAAAAACCGAAATAACTAGTTATAGTAGGCATGGAGGAGCTAAAGGAAATCTGTTCTTTTTATACATATGTTTAGAAAGCACTTTCCTAAGTTTCCACTTTTGAAAGAGACGAGGATACGCAAAAATATTATACCAATTGAAAGACTCAGTTCAATTGAAAGTTTTTGATTCATCAATTATTCTAGAAGGTACTAAAAAAAATAAAGTGATTAGGGGTAGAAAAAGAAATAAATTCATCATCTTTGACATCAACACCTCCCACGATTCAGAATCAACAGATTCGTTGGGCAACTCTTGAGTAACCTAATATTCAAAATACTA